ATGATCCGCCCCCCCATCCTAACCCACCTCGCTATATCCCTATCCTATGCCATCCCCATCTTAATTGCAGTTGCCTTCCTCACATTAGTAGAACGAAAAGTCCTAAGCTACATGCAAGCTCGAAAGGGCCCTAACATTGTAGGACCATTCGGCCTCCTACAGCCCGTAGCAGATGGAGTAAAACTATTCATTAAAGAGCCCATCCACCCATCAACAGCCTCCCCCTTTCTCTTCATCATAACCCCCATTCTAGCCCTCCTCCTAGCTATTACAATCTGAATCCCCCTCCCACTCCCCTTCTCCCTCACCGATTTAAACCTAGGCTTGCTATTCCTCCTTGCCATATCAAGCCTGGCAGTATACTCCATCCTATGATCAGGCTGAGCCTCAAACTCAAAATACGCCCTCATCGGGGCCCTACGAGCAGTAGCACAAACCATCTCATACGAAGTAACACTGGCCATTATCCTCCTATCGATAATCATACTAAGCGGAAACTACACCCTCAGCACCCTATCCACCACCCAAGAACCCCTATACCTCATCTTCTCCTCCTGACCTCTAGCAATAATATGGTTCATCTCCACACTTGCTGAAACAAATCGCGCCCCCTTCGACTTGACAGAAGGGGAATCAGAACTAGTATCCGGCTTCAACGTAGAATACGCAGCCGGACCATTCGCCTTATTTTTCTTGGCCGAATACGCAAACATCATACTAATAAACACCCTAACAGCCATCCTATTCCTCAACCCAAGCACACTTAATCCCCCCTCCGAACTATTCCCCCTAATTCTAGCCGCAAAGACCCTTCTCTTATCATCCGGATTTTTATGAATCCGAGCCTCCTACCCACGATTCCGCTATGACCAACTCATGCACTTACTCTGAAAAAGCTTCCTCCCCCTAACCCTCGCGCTATGCCTCTGACACACCAGCATGCCAATTTGCCTCGCAGGCCTCCCTCCTTATATAAGGAAATGTGCCTGAACGCTAAAGGGTCACTATGATAAAGTGAACATAGAGGTATACCAGCCCTCTCATTTCCTAGCAGCCACACTTTAGAAAAGTAGGAGTCGAACCTACACAAAAGAGATCAAAACTCTTCATACTTCCCTTATATTATTTTCTAGTAGAGTCAGCTAACAAAGCTATCGGGCCCATACCCCGAAAATGATGGCTTAACCCCCTCCTCTACTAATGAATCCCCACGCAAAACTAATCACCTCCACAAGCCTCCTTCTCGGAACAACCATCACAATTTCAAGCAACCACTGAGTAATAGCCTGAACCGGATTAGAAATTAACACCCTCGCCGCCATCCCCCTCATCTCAAAATCACACCACCCCCGAGCCATCGAAGCTGCAATCAAGTACTTCCTAGTCCAAGCAGCTGCCTCCGCCTTAATCCTGCTCTCAAGCACAATCAATGCTTGACATACGGGACAATGAGACATCACCCAAACAACCCACCCAACCTCCTGCCTACTACTTACAGCAGCAATTGCAATAAAACTGGGACTAGTCCCATTCCACTTTTGATTTCCAGAGGCTCTTCAAGGCTCCACCCTAATAACTGCCCTACTCCTATCAACAATAATAAAATTCCCCCCCATTACAATCATACTCCTAACGTCAAACGCCCTAAACCCTACCCTACTCACCACTATGGCCATCGCCTCCGCCGCACTGGGCGGGTGAATGGGACTAAACCAGACACAAACACGAAAAATCCTAGCCTTTTCCTCAATCTCTCACCTAGGTTGAATAGCCATCATCACCATCTACAACCCTAAGCTAGCCCTCTTAACCTTCTACCTATACACCATAATAACTACCGCTGTATTTCTTACTCTCAGCACAACCAAGACCCTCAACCTATCAACAGCCATAACCTCATGAACCAAGGCACCAATGCTAAATGCAACATTCATGCTAACCCTCCTATCCCTAGCCGGCCTTCCCCCCCTGGCGGGCTTCCTGCCAAAATGACTTATCCTCCAGGAATTAACTAAGCAAGAAATAACCCCAACAAGCACAATCATCGCCATCCTCTCGCTCCTAGGACTATTCTTTTACCTCCGCCTCGCATACTATTCAACAATCACCCTTCCACCAAACTCCACTAACCACATAAAACAATGACACATCTACAAACCCACAACCCCACCAATTGCTATCCTAACATCACTATCCATCCTCCTCCTTCCACTCTCTCCTCTAGCCCTAACAGCCATCTAAGAAACTTAGGATAATCCCCAAACCGAAGGCCTTCAAAGCCTTAAATAAGAGTTAAACCCTCTTAGTTTCTGCTAAGACCCGTAGGACATTACCCTACATCTCCTGAATGCAACTCAGACACTTTAATTAAGCCAGGGCCTTAACCTAGACAGGCGGGCCTCGATCCCGCAACTCTCCTAGTTAACAGCTAGGTGCCCAAACCAGCAGACTTCTGCCTACTCAGACCCCGGCGCATCCTTAATGCACATCAATGAGCTTGCAACTCAATATGAACTTCACCACGGGGCCGATAAGAAGAGGAATTGAACCTCTGTAAAAAGGACTACAGCCTAACGCCTAATACACTCAGCCATCTTACCCGTGACCCTCATCAATCGATGACTATTCTCAACTAACCACAAAGACATCGGCACACTATACCTAATCTTTGGTGCATGAGCAGGAATAGTTGGCACCGCCTTAAGCCTTCTTATCCGCGCAGAACTCGGCCAACCAGGCACCCTCCTAGGAGATGACCAAATCTACAATGTAATCGTCACTGCACATGCCTTCGTAATAATCTTTTTTATAGTCATACCAATTATAATCGGAGGATTCGGCAACTGACTCGTGCCCCTTATAATCGGCGCCCCAGACATAGCCTTCCCCCGCATGAATAACATAAGCTTCTGACTACTCCCTCCATCCTTCCTCCTCCTCTTAGCCTCAGCCACCGTAGAAGCTGGCGCAGGCACAGGATGAACAGTATATCCCCCATTAGCCGGCAATCTAGCCCACGCTGGGGCATCAGTAGACCTAACCATCTTCTCCCTCCACTTAGCCGGTATCTCCTCCATCCTAGGGGCAATCAACTTTATCACAACCGCCATTAACATAAAACCTCCCGCCCTATCACAATACCAAACCCCGCTATTCGTATGATCTGTCCTAATCACTGCCGTCTTACTTCTCCTCTCCCTACCAGTGCTAGCCGCAGGTATCACCATGCTCCTGACAGACCGAAACCTGAACACTACATTCTTCGACCCAGCTGGAGGAGGCGACCCTGTCCTATACCAACACCTATTCTGATTCTTTGGCCATCCAGAAGTCTACATTCTGATCCTGCCCGGCTTTGGAATCATCTCACATGTAGTAGCATACTATGCAGGCAAAAAAGAGCCATTCGGCTACATAGGCATAGTCTGAGCTATACTATCAATCGGATTCCTAGGCTTCATTGTATGAGCCCACCACATATTTACAGTAGGCATAGATGTTGACACCCGAGCCTATTTCACATCCGCCACAATAATCATCGCCATCCCAACTGGCATCAAAGTCTTTAGTTGACTAGCCACCCTGCACGGAGGAACCATCAAATGAGACCCCCCAATACTATGAGCCCTGGGCTTCATCTTCCTCTTCACCATTGGAGGCTTGACTGGGATTGTCCTAGCTAACTCCTCACTAGACATCGCCCTCCACGACACATACTACGTAGTAGCCCACTTCCACTACGTTCTTTCAATAGGGGCCGTCTTCGCCATCCTAGCCGGATTCACCCACTGATTCCCGCTTTTTACAGGGTACACCCTACACCCAACATGGGCCAAAACACACTTCGGAGTCATATTCATAGGCGTTAACCTAACCTTTTTCCCCCAGCACTTCTTAGGCCTAGCCGGGATACCACGACGATACTCCGACTACCCTGACGCCTACACCCTCTGAAACACCATATCTTCCATCGGCTCACTCATCTCCATAACAGCTGTAATCATACTAATATTTATGATCTGAGAGGCCCTTGCATCCAAACGAAAAATCACACGACCAGAACTAACTGCTACCAACATCGAATGAATCCACGGCTGCCCACCTCCCTACCACACCTTTGAAGAGCCAACCTTCGTCCAAATCCAAGAAAGGAAGGAATCGAACCCTCTTACACTGGTTTCAAGCCAGCCGCATTAAACCACTCATGCTTCTTTCTTATGAGACGTTAGTAAACTAATTACATAGCCTTGTCAGGGCTAAATAACAGATGAAAACCCTGTACATCTCACGTGGCCAACCACTCACAATTCGGATTTCAAGACGCCTCCTCTCCTATCATAGAAGAACTAGTAGAATTCCATGACCACGCCCTAATAGTCGCACTAGCAATCTGCAGCCTCGTCCTATACCTCCTCGCACTAATACTGTCAGAGAAACTATCCTCAAGCACTGTCGACGCACAGGAAATTGAATTGATCTGAACAATCCTCCCTGCCATCGTCCTCGTTCTACTCGCCCTACCATCACTACAGATCCTGTACATAATAGACGAAATCGACGAACCAGACCTCACCCTAAAAGCCATCGGCCACCAATGATACTGGTCCTACGAATACACAGACTTCAAAGATCTAACATTCGACGCCTACATAATCCCAACAACAGAACTCCCCCTAGGCCACTTCCGACTACTAGAAACTGACCATCGTGTTGTCATCCCCATAGAATCCCTCATCCGCATCATCGTCACCGCCGACGACGTACTCCACTCCTGAGCAATCCCCACTCTAGGAGTAAAAACCGACGCAATCCCTGGCCGTCTAAACCAAACATCCTTTATCACCACTCGACCGGGAGTCTTCTACGGCCAATGCTCAGAAATTTGTGGTGCTAATCACAGCTTCATACCAATTGTTGTAGAATCCGCCCCCCTTGCCCACTTCGAAAGCTGATCATCCATATTATCCTTATAACCATTAAGAAGCTATGTACCAGCGTTAGCCTTTTAAGCTAAAGAAAGAGAAACTAAATCCTCCTTAATGATATGCCACAACTCAACCCAAACCCATGATTCCCCATTATACTAGCGTCATGACTAACCTACTCACTGATTATCCAACCAAAACTTCTAATATTCCTACCAACCAACCCCCCCACCAATAAAATAGCCTCCCCCACAAAAACCTCCCCTTGACCCTGACCATGATCATAAGCTTCTTCGACCAATTCACAAGCCCATGCCTCCTAGGAATCCCCCTAATCCTCCCATCAATACTATTCCCAGCACTACTGCTGCCCGCACCCAACAATCGATGAATCACTAACCGTCTATCCACCCTCCAACTATGACTCCTAAGCCTTATCACAAAACAACTAATGGGCCCACTAAACAAAAAGGGACATAAATGAGCAATTATCCTAACATCACTAATAATACTCCTACTCACAACCAACCTGCTAGGCCTATTACCCTACACATTTACCCCAACCACCCAACTATCTATAAACATAGCCCTAGCCTTCCCCCTATGACTCGCCACCCTATTAACAGGTCTGCGAAATCAACCCTCAATTTCCCTAGGCCACCTCCTACCCGAAGGCACCCCCACACCTCTTATCCCCGCTCTAGTCATAATTGAAACTACAAGCCTCCTCATCCGCCCATTAGCCCTAGGAGTCCGCCTTACCGCTAACCTAACAGCAGGCCACCTACTCATCCAACTCATCTCCACAGCCACCACCGTCCTCCTCCCGATCATACCAGCAGTATCAATCCTAACCACAACAATCCTACTTCTACTCACCATCCTAGAAGTAGCAGTAGCCATAATCCAAGCCTACGTATTTGTCCTGCTACTTAGCCTATACTTACAAGAGAACATCTAATGGCCCACCAAGCACACTCCTACCACATAGTAGACCCAAGCCCCTGACCCATCTTCGGCGCAACTGCCGCTCTCCTCACCACATCCGGACTAACCATGTGATTCCACTATAACTCCCCGCAACTCCTCACCCTAGGCCTACTAGCCACAGGTCTAGTCATACTACAATGATGACGCGATATCGTACGAGAAGGTACTTTCCAGGGCCACCACACCCCCACCGTACAAAAAGGCCTACGATATGGAATAGCCCTCTTCATCACATCAGAAGTATTCTTCTTCCTAGGTTTCTTCTGGGCATTCTTCCACTCCAGCTTAGTCCCGACCCCTGAACTTGGAGGCCAATGACCTCCTGCAGGAATCAAACCCCTGAACCCCCTAGAAGTCCCCCTACTAAACACTGCCATCCTACTAGCCTCCGGCGTCACCGTAACATGAGCCCATCACAGCATCACCGAAGGCAACCAAAAACAAGCAATTCAAGCGCTGATTCTGACAATCCTACTAGGATTTTACTTCACCATCCTCCAAGCAATGGAGTACCACGAAGCACCATTCTCGATCGCCGACAGCGTGTACGGCTCGACCTTCTTCGTCGCCACAGGATTCCACGGCCTACATGTAATCATCGGATCATCCTTTCTAACAATCTGCCTTCTCCGATTAATTAAATTCCACTTCACATCCAACCACCACTTCGGATTCGAAGCAGCAGCCTGATACTGGCACTTTGTAGACGTCATCTGACTATTTCTCTACATAACCATTTACTGATGAGGATCATGCTCTTCTAGTATACTAATTACAATTGACTTCCACTCTCTAAAATCTGGTAAAACTCCAGAGAAGAGCAATCAACATAATCACATTCATACTCACCCTCTCCCTAACCCTAAGCTCCATCCTATGCCTACTAAACTTCTGACTTGCCCAAACAAACCCAGACTCAGAAAAACTATCCCCATACGAATGCGGCTTCGACCCCCTTGGATCTGCCCGACTCCCATTCTCAGTACGATTCTTCCTCAGTAGCAATCCTATTCCTCCTATTCGACCTAGAAATCGCACTTCTACTCCCCCTCCCATGAGCCACCCAACTCCAATCTCCAACCACCACCCTAACCTGAGCCTCAACCATCATCCTACTCCTCACACTAGGACTCATCTATGAATGAATACAGGGGGGCCTAGAGTGAGCAGAATAAATAGAAAGTTAGTCTAACCAAGACAGTTGATTTCGGCTCAACAAACCATAGTAAAACTCTATGACTTTCTCCATGTCCTTACTCCACCTATGCTTCTACTCCTCCTACACACTAAGCAGCCTAGGACTAGCCTTTCACCGAACACACCTAATCTCAGCCCTCCTCTGCCTAGAAAGCATAATACTGTCAATATATATCGCCTTATCCATATGACCAGTAGAAAACCAAACTACATCCCCCACCCTAATCCCTATTCTCATACTAACCTTCTCAGCCTGTGAAGCTGGCACCGGCCTAGCTATACTAGTCGCCTCCACACGAACTCATGGCTCCGACCACCTCCACAATCTAAACCTCCTACAATGTTAAAAATCATTATCCCAACAATCATACTCCTCCCCACAGCCCTCCTATCTCCCCCCAAAAACCTATGAACCAATACCACCATGCACAGCTTCCTCATCGCCGCCATCAGCCTGCAATGACTTCTCCCATCCCACTACCCCCACAAAAACCTAACCCTCTGAACAGGCATTGACCAAATCTCATCTCCCCTCCTTGTTCTATCCTGCTGACTACTTCCACTCATAATACTAGCCAGCCAAAACCACCTCCAACACGAACCCCCCGCCCGCAAGCGAATCTTCATCACTACCCTAATCCTAGTCCAACCATTCATCATCCTAGCCTTCTCCACCACAGAACTTATACTATTCTACATCTCATTTGAAGCCACCCTAATTCCCACTCTTATCCTGATCACACGATGAGGAAATCAACCAGAGCGACTAAGTGCTGGCATTTATCTCCTATTCTACACTCTCGCAAGCTCACTACCCCTCCTAGTTGCCATCCTGCACCTTCACACACTAACAGGTTCCCTTCACCTCACAACACTAAAACTCACCTACTCCCCGCTCCCTCACTCCTGATCCACCCTCCTACTCAACCTCGCCCTACTAACAGCATTCATAGTAAAAGCACCCCTATACGGCCTGCACCTATGACTACCCAAAGCCCACGTTGAAGCCCCAATTGCCGGATCCATACTACTCGCAGCCCTCCTACTAAAACTGGGAGGCTATGGCATCATACGAATCACCCTACTAACCGGGCCCCTCTCAATCGACTTACACTACCCATTCCTCACCCTCGCCCTATGGGGAGCCTTCATGACAAGCTCAATCTGCCTACGCCAAACAGACCTGAAATCACTAATCGCCTACTCCTCCGTCAGCCACATAGGCCTAGTCATCGCCGCAAGCACAATCCAAACCCACTGATCATTTACAGGTGCTATAGTCCTAATAATCTCTCACGGCCTCACCTCCTCCATACTCTTTTGCCTAGCCAACACAAACTACGAACGTACACACAGCCGAATCCTACTACTCACACGAGGCCTACAGCCCCTACTACCCCTGATAGCCACCTGATGACTACTCGCCAACCTCACAAACATAGCACTACCCCCAACCACCAACCTCATAGCAGAACTAACTATCATAACCGCCCTATTCAACTGATCTCCCTTCACCATCATCCTGACAGGAATTGCAACCCTACTAACTGCCTCCTACACCCTATTCATACTCCTAATGACCCAACGAGGTCCCCTACCAACCCACATCACCTCTGTACAAAACTCAAATACACGAGAACACCTCCTGATAACTCTCCACATCGCCCCCGCACTCCTCCTAATCATAAAACCAGAACTAATCTCAGGAACTCCTTTATGCAGGCATAGTTTAGCCCAAACATTAGACTGTGATTCTAAAAATAGAAGTTAGACCCTTCTTGCCTACCGAGGGGGAGGTATGACCAACAAGAGCTGCTAACTCTCGCACCTGAGCATAAAACCTCAGCCCCCTTAAACTTTTAAAGGATAACAGTAATCCGCTGGTCTTAGGAACCACCTATCTTGGTGCAAATCCAAGTAAAAGTAGTGGAAGCAGCACTACTTCTCAACACCTCCATGCTCCTCACCCTAACAATCATCCTAACACCCTCATTACTCCCCCTGCTATCAAAAACTTACCAAAACTCCCCAACCACTATCACACGCTCTGTCAAAACCGCCTTCCTAACTAGCCTGATCCCCGCATCACTATTCATGCACTCCAACACAGAAAGTATCACATCCAACTGAGAATGAAAACTTATCATAAACTTCAAAATCCCCCTTAGCCTCAAAATGGATCAATACTCCATAATATTCTTCCCCATCGCTCTATTTGTAACATGATCCATTCTCCAATTCGCATCATGATACATAATCACAGACCCACATATCACTAAATTCTTTTCCTACCTATTAACATTCTTAATCGCCATACTAACACTAACCATCGCAAACAACATATTCCTCCTATTCATCGGATGAGAAGGTGTAGGAATTATATCATTCCTACTAATCGGCTGATGGCACGGTCGAGCGGAAGCTAACACAGCAGCTCTACAAGCCGTACTCTATAATCGAATCGGCGATGTCGGCCTTATCCTAAGCATAGCGTGACTTGCCTCAACCACAAACTCTTGAGAAATCCAACTCTCCCACTCCCCTCAAATACCAACGCTCCCCCTACTAGGCCTCATTCTAGCTGCCACCGGCAAATCTGCCCAATTTGGCCTCCACCCATGACTACCCGCCGCCATAGAAGGCCCCACCCCAGTCTCCGCCCTACTCCACTCTAGCACCATAGTAGTAGCCGGAATCTTCCTACTTATTCGCACCCACCCAATACTAACCACCAATCAAACAGCCCTCACCACATGCCTATGCCTAGGGGCTCTCTCCACACTATTCGCAGCCACCTGTGCCCTCACACAAAATGACATCAAAAAAATCATTGCCTTCTCCACATCCAGCCAACTAGGACTTATGATAGTCACCATCGGTTTAAACCTTCCTCAACTAGCATTTCTTCACATCTCAACCCACGCCTTTTTCAAAGCCATACTATTCTTATGCTCCGGATCCATCATCCACTGTCTAAACGGGGAACAAGACATTCGAAAAATAGGAGGCCTCCAAAAAATACTCCCCACAACCACCTCATGCCTAACCATCGGAAACCTAGCCCTAATGGGAACACCCTTCCTTGCTGGATTTTACTCAAAAGACCTAATCATCGAAAACCTAAACACCTCATACGTAAACACCTGGGCCCTCCTCCTAACCCTCCTAGCCACAATATTCACTGCAACCTACAGTCTACGAATAGCCGTACTCGTCCAAACAGGACCTACCCGCATCCCAACATTCACCCCCATAGATGAGAACAATCCCATGCTATCCAACCCTATCACCCGACTCGCCATAGGAAGCATCCTAGCAGGCCTTCTTATCTCATCCTCCATCCCCCCAACAAAAACCCCCCCTATAACCATACCAATCACCACGAAAACAGCCGCCATCACCGCCACCATCCTAGGCATCGCCCTAGCCCTAGAACTCTCAAACATAACCCACTCCCTCACCCAACCAAAACAGAACACCTACTCAAACTTCTCCTCAACCCTAGGATACTTTAATTTCCTAACCCACCGCCCCAGCTCAGCAATACTACTAAGCAATGGACAAAAAATTGCCCAAAGCCTAACCGATCTATCCTGATACAAAAAAATAGGCCCAGAAGGTCTTGCCAACCTCCAGCAAACCGCAGCCAAAACCACCGCCTCACTGCACACAGGACTCATTAAAACCTACCTAGGATCATTCGCCCTCTCCATCTTAATCACCGCACTACTCACACACAGACCAAACTAATGGCCCCCAACCTCCGAAAATCCCACCCCCTACTAAAAACAATCAATAACTCCCTAATTGACCTACCCACCCCGCCAAACATCTCCACCTGATGAAACTTCGGATCCCTCCTGGGAATCTGCCTAACAACACAAATCATGACAGGCCTTCTACTAGCCACACACTACACTGCAGATACAACCCTAGCCTTCTCATCTGTCGCCCACACATGCCGCGACGTGCAATACGGCTGACTAATTCGCAATCTGCACGCTAATGGAGCCTCACTCTTCTTCATCTGCATCTACCTGCATATTGGACGAGGACTCTACTACGGATCCTACCTATTCAAAGAAACCTGAAACACAGGCATTATCCTCCTACTCACCCTCATGGCAACTGCTTTCGTGGGCTATGTCCTACCATGAGGACAAATATCATTCTGAGGCGCCACCGTCATCACCAACCTATTCTCAGCCATCCCATACATTGGCCAAACCCTAGTAGAATGAGCCTGAGGCGGATTCTCCGTCGACAACCCAACCCTAACACGATTCTTTGCCCTACACTTCCTTCTCCCATTTGTAATCACAGGCCTAGTATTAATCCACCTCACATTCCTCCACGAATCAGGCTCCAACAACCCACTAGGCATCTCATCCAATTGCGACAAAATCCCATTTCACCCATACTTCACCCTAAAAGACATCCTAGGATTCCTAATAATACTCTCCCTCCTAACATCCCTAGCTCTCTTCTCACCCAACCTCCTGGGAGACCCAGAAAACTTCACACCTGCCAACCCCCTGGTAACTCCCCCCCACATCAAACCAGAATGGTACTTCCTATTTGCATACGCCATCCTACGCTCAATCCCCAACAAACTAGGGGGAGTACTAGCCCTGGCCGCCTCCATCCTAATCCTATTCCTATGCCCCCTATTACACATATCCAAACAACGATCTATAACATTCCGCCCCATTTCCCAAATCCTATTCTGAACACTAGTTACCAACCTCCTTATCCTCACATGAATCGGTAGCCAACCAGTCGAACACCCATTCATTATCATCGGCCAACTGGCCTCCTTCACCTACTTCACCACCCTCCTCATCCTACTCCCCGCTACCGGAGCCCTAGAAAACAAACTACTCCACCACTAAAATACTCTAATAGTTTATAAAAAACATTGGTCTTGTAAACCAAAGACTGAAGACCCCTACTCTTCTTAGAGTTTTCTTTTCCCTCAGAAAAAGAGGACTCAAACCTCTATCGCCAGCTCCCAAAGCTGGCATTTTTGCGTTAAACTATCTCCTGACCACAACTAAACAGCCCGAATTGCCCCACCAGACAACCCCCGCACGAGCTCTAAAACCACAAACAAAGTCAACAGCAACCCCCAACCCGCCACCAAAAACATCCCCACCCCCCACGAATAAAACATAGCCACCCCACTAAAATCCACCCGAACAGAAAACGGCCCCCCAGCATCAACAGTAACCACCCCCAGCTTCCAACACTCCGCCAAACCTCCCACCACTACCCCCAAAACAAGCACCAGAACAAAACCTGCCCCATAACCTAAAACACGCCAGCTCCCCCAAGCCTCAGGAAAAGGATCCGCCGCCAAGGCTACAGAGTAGACAAACACTACCAACATTCCCCCCAAATATACCATAAACAGCACCAGCGCAATAAAAGAGGCCCCCAAACTTAACAACCACCCGCATCCCGCCACAGAACCCAACACTAAACCTACCACCCCATAATAGGGCGACGGATTAGATGCAACTGCCAACCCCCCTAAAATAAAAGCCAAGCCAAGAAAAAACACAAAATAAACCATAATATTCTTGCTTGGCTTTTCTCCAAGGTTTGCAGCTTGAAAAACTACTGTTAAAGAGTCTTAACTACAAGAACCCCACAAGTCTTAAAACTGGCCCCCCCTACCCCCCCATGAATTGCTATGTACTTATTGCATTAATTTATAGCCCACATTACATTAATTATATCAGGTAATTATCAGTAATGCTCTAATGACTAAATACTAATGTAATATCAACATAAATATTCATGTAGGTTAATGACATACTATTCAATGTACGATTGACATAGTACTTAATGTACGACAGACATATATATTAATGTACTAAAGACATATTAATTCAATGTATCTTATAATATCGTTTAATGTAAGAAAGATATATATATTAATGCTCTATAGACATATTAATGCAATGTACCTAAGACATATTAATTCAATGTTCTTAAGACATACACATCCATGTATAACTCCACAGTCAAAATAACCTCGGACTTACACAAGCTCGCCACCCCTGTTCTCCCACAAGCACCAGAAAATGTAATGATCCTACGGACAACCCTCATACCCTCAAAGTACTAAACCCATTAATAGCTACTCTCAACCGCCACAAGTAAGTTCCATACGGAAGTGGCCACAGGACTAACCCTGAACCATTGCAGGACAATATCTCTAAATACCTGCTCGCCGTGCCGGTAGCTGTCGTACCAGGTTATTTATTAATCGTTCACCTCACGAGAAATCAGCAACCCGGTGTTAGTAAGATCCTGCCGTTACTAGCTTCAGGCCCATTCTTTCCCCCTACACCCCTAGCACTACTTGCTCTTTTGTACCTCTGGTTCCTATTTCAGGGCCACACATCAGTTGATCCCCATAACTTGCTTTTCACGAGACATCTGGTTGGCTATATATCAACATATCACCTCGTAATCGCGGCATCCTAGGGGTTCGGCACGGCTGGTTCCCTTTTTTTTTGGGGCGTCTTCAGGCTGCCCCTCCAGTGCACCGGGTAAATACAATCTATTGACGTGAGCATACAATGCCCGGCGGCCGGTTTTTGGTCCTCAAGAGTTACTGAATGAGACGGTTGAAGTATATGGGGAATCATCTTGACACTGATGCACTTTGCGTTGCATTTGGTTATGGCATTTCCACCCCCCCGGTAAATGGGGCAGTTTAGTGAATGCTTGTTGGACATGATTTTTCCACTTTTCACTTCCTCTAACTTTCTAAACAACACTAGGAAAATTCGACTAAAACATCGATCGAATTTTCATCATCTATTGTATGCATGTTTATTTTACGTATCATTTCCGCCCAAATTGCATTAATATATCATAACATATTTATTCATTCATTTGCCATCAAAAATCACACCATAATTCTAAGTAAACTCCCCTACATTAAACAAACAACCCAACCACATTAGCCCTCGGCGACCAGCGTTATTCGACCTTGAACGATTAGTCGAACGATTAGTTGAACGATTAGTCGAACGATTAGTCGAACGATTAGTTGAACGATTAGTTGAACGATTAGTTGAACGATTAGTCGAACGATTAGTCGAACGATTAGTCGAACGATTAGTTGAACGATTAGTTGAACGATTAGTTGAACGATTAGTTGAACGATTAGTCGAACGATTAGTTGAACGATTAGTTGAACGATTAGTCGAACGATTAGTTGAACGATTAGTTGAACGATTACTCGAACGATTAGTCGAACGATTAGTCGAACGATTAGTTGAACGATTAGTTGAACGATTAGTTGAACGATTAGTTGAACGATTAGTTGAACGATTAGTCGAACGATTAGTTGAACGATTAGTTGAACGATTAGTTGAACGATTAGTTGAACGATTAGTTGAACGATTAGTTGAACGATTAGTTGAACGATTAGTTGAACGATTAGTTGAACGATTAGTCGAACGATTAGTCGAACGATTAGTCGAACGATTAGTTGAACGATTAGTTGAACGATTAGTTGAACGATTAGTTGAACGATTAGTTGAACGATTAGTTGAACGATTAGTTGAACGATTAGTTGAACGATTAGTTGAACGATTAGTTGAACGATTAGTTGAACGATTAGTTGAACGATTAGTTGAACGATTAACTCAAGACAGTCTCCGTAGCTTACACCAACCAAAGCATGGCACTGAAGATGCCAAGACGGCCGCAACATGCACCCGAAGACAAAAGATTTAGTCCTAACCTTACCGTTAGTTCTTGCTAGGTATATACATGCAAGCATCCGCATCCCAGTGTAAATGCCCACAACCCCTTGCCAAGACACAAGGAGCAGGTATCAGGCACACATCCTAATCGTAGCCTAAGACGCCTTGCCCAGCCACACCCCCACGGGTATACAGCAGTAATTGACATTGAGCCATGAGCGAAAGCTTGACTCAGCCATAGTAATGCCAGGGTTGGTAAATCTTGTGCCAGCCACCGCGGTCACACAGGAGACCCAAACTAACTGTATGCGGCGTAAAGAGTGGCACCACGCTATCACATCCAACTGGGGCCAAGATACTACTAAGCTGTCATAAGCCCAAGTCGTACACAAGACCCCCGACTAAAACGACCCCAGTACACACGACCAACTAGCTCCCACGAAAGCCAGGACACAAACTGGGATTAGATACCCCACTATGCCCGGCCCTAAATCTTGATGTTTTCCGTACTAAAACATCCGCCCGAGGACTACGAGCACAAACGCTTAAAACTCTAAGGACTTGGCGGTGCCCCAAACCCACCTAGAGGAGCCTGTTCTGTAATCGATAACCCACGATACACCCAACCTCTCCTTGCCAAAACAGCCTACATACCGCCGTCGCCAGCCCACCTTTACTGAAAGCACAGCAGTGAGCTTAATAGCCCCCAACCCCCGCTAATAAGACAGGTCAAGGTATAGCCCACGGAGAGGAAGAAATGGGCTACATTTTCCTAANATAGGAGANCCACNAAAAGGGACATGAAACCCTCCCTGGAAGGCGGATTTAGCAGTAAAGTAGGACAATAATGCCCTCTTTAAGCCGGCCCTGGGGCACGTACATACCGCCCGTCACCCTCCTCACAAGCCATCCACCCACCCCATAAATAATACATACACTAGCTAGAGATGAGGTAAGTCGTAACAAGGTAAGTGTACCGGAAGGTGCACTTAGCACACCGAGGCGTAGCTAAACACAAAGCACTCAGCTTACACCTGAGAGATATCTGCTCACTCCACAGGTCGCCTTGAAGCCAAACTCTAGCCCAACCACATTCCAATGAAATTAGTAAGAATTGATCCTATTCCCGCCACCAACCAAAACATTCACCTAGGCCCTAGTATAGGCGATAGAAAAGGCCCCAACATTGACGCCATAGAGATCTGTACCGTAAGGGAAAGATGAAATAACAATGAAACCTAAGCCACAAACAGCAAAGATCGACCCTTGTACCTTTTGCATCATGATTTAGCAAGAACAACCAAGCAAAACGAACTTAAGCTTGCCACCCCGAAACCTAAGCGAGCTACTCGCAAGCAGCTATCCGAGCGAACCCGTCTCTGTCGCAAAAGAGTGGGACGACTTGCTAGTAGAGGTGAAAAGCCAACCGAGCTGGGTGATAGCTGGTTGCCTGTGAGATGAATCTAAGTTCCCTCTCGACTATTCTCCAAGGACACACATCCGCCAAGCCCCCACGAATTAGCCTAGAGTAATTTAAAGGAGGTACAGCTCCTTTAAAAAAGAATACAATCTCCCCCAGAGGATAATCCAGCACTGCACAAACCCTGTAGGCCTTAAAGCAGCCACCAACAAAGAATGCGTCAAAGCTCAACACCCAAAAATTCAAGAACAACACGATTCCCTTCACACTAACAGGCCAACCTATAACAATAGGAGAATCAATGCTAAAATGAGTAACTACGGGTCATCCCTCTCGAGCGCAAACTTACATACTCACAATAATTAACAAGCACCCAATATGTAAACCGCCACAAGATTCAATATTAACAACAGCTGTTAACGCCAACTCAGGAGCGCCCCACTGGAAAGATTCAAATCTGTAGAAGGAACTAGGCAAATCCAGGGCCCGACTGTTTACCAAAAACATAGCCTTCAGCGGACCGAGTATTGAAGGTGACGCCTGCCCAGTGACATCATGTTCAACGGCCGCGGTATCCTAACCGTGCGAAGGTAGCGCAATCAATTGTCTCATAAATCGAGACTTGTATGAATGGCTAAACGAGGTCCTAACTGTCTCCTGCAGACAATCAGTGAAATTGATCTCCCTGTGCAAAAGCATGGATAAAACCACAAGACGAGAAGACCCTGTGGAACTTAAAAATCTAGGACCACCCCCCAACAACCTCTCCTACCTATCAGGTCTACCCTATTCCCGCATTGGCCTACATTTTTTGGTTGGGGCGACCTTGGAGAAAAACAAATCCTCCAAAAATAAGACCACCCCTCTTAACCAAGAGCAACCCCTCAACGTACTAACAGTAACCCGACCCAATACAATTGACCAATGAACCAAGCTACCCCAGGGATAACAGCGCAATCTCCTTCAAGAGCTCATATCGACAAGGAGGTTTACGACCTCGATGTTGGATCAGGACACCCTAATGGTGCAGCCGCTATTAAGGGTTCGTTTGTTCAACGATTAATAGTCCTACGTGATCTGAGTTCAGACCGGAGCAATCCAGGTCGGTTTCTATCTGTGACAGGACTCTCCCCAGTACGAAAGGACAGGAAAAGTGGGGCCAATACTACAAGCACGCCCCCTCAGCAAGAAATGAAATCAACTAAATTACCAAACTGACCTACCCCTACACCCCTAGAATAGGGGCCGCTAGCGTGGCAGAGCCCGGCAAATGCAAAAGGCTTAAGCCCTTTAATCCAGAGGTTCAAATCCTCTCTCTAGCTCCCCCGGCCT